GCAATTGGGGTTATGGATTTCCAGTTCATGGGAGGTAGTATGGGATCCGTAGTAGGCGAGAAAATCACCCGGTTGATCGAATATGCTACTAATAGATCTCTACCTGTTATTATAGTGTGTGCTTCTGGAGGAGCACGCATGCAAGAAGGAAGTTTGAGCTTGATGCAAATGGCTAAAATATCTTCCGCTTTATATGATTATCAATTCAATAAAAAGTTATTCTATGTATCAATCCTTACATCTCCTACAACCGGTGGAGTAACGGCCAGTTTTGGTATGTTGGGAGATATCATTATTGCTGAACCCCATGCTTACATTGCATTTGCGGGTAAAAGAGTAATTGAACAAACATTGAATAAGATAGTACCCGACGGGACACAAGCGGCTGAGTATTCATTCCATAAGGGCTTATTTGATCCAATCGTACCACGTAATCCTTTAAAAGGTGTTCTGAGTGAATTATTTCAGCTACACGGTTTCTTTCCCTTGAATCAAAATTCAAGTAGAGCGCTAGGCTCAGGTATTTGTAGCGAACTTTAGTTCATCGGAATCAAAGTCAAAATAAGAAGAGTGGGGTTTTCTTTGGTAACATAAGTTCTATAGGAAGTTTCGGATAATTCCTTTTTTCTATCCAGATTTTTTATCCTACCCCTATTCATGATTAGTAATCAGGAACTCTCTATCAATAGGAAAAGAGTGAATTCTTCCTTCCGCGGAAAGGAATTGGGAAAAAAATCAAAAGAATTTCATGTTCCCTTCTTTCATATTAATATATATCGTATTAATAATATATAAATAGACCTCATCTATATATATAATTCAAATCTATAAGGGAAGTGTTGTATATTTTTTTTTGATCTCCCGAGAACTTACATTTTGACTATGAATTCCTGTTGGATCGGATTTTAACGAAATCCTTAGGAAACTCGTAAGAAACTCTTTATTAGAAGATAAATAAGGGGGGTAGGACAAGAATAATAAAGCAGATTATCAGCCATATATTTCTTGTAGAAAGAAAAATAGGGACACTTATTTAGCTCTACATTCCTTGCACTTATTCTATACTTAATAATACTTATAATAGATATACTTATCATAACATAAGATATCTTTATAACAGGTACAAATATTAAATCGAGGTACCCATTCTATGACAGATCTCAATTTACCCTCTATTTTTGTGCCTTTAGTGGGCTTAGTGTTTCCTGCAATTGCAATGGCTTCTTTATCTCTTCATGTTCAAAAAAACAAGATTGTTTAGATCCAATAGGGAAAAATTTCATCAATTTATTTCAACACTTGGACTTGGATCATAATACAGATATCTATTTAGTGGAATATGGTACGACATGTGGCTCCCTCCGAGCACAAATAAAAAGTGGTTATGCATGCAGATACATGATATATGGATAAATCCATATGCATGTATATGTGGGGATAGCTGTTTTAAAACGGATCAGCGGATATCTGAAATAGAAAGTCAACGTATCCATATTATGTAGATATGCAGAGTGGTATCATATGAAGGGGATGTTATTATTTTATATCTAACCAATTCGATGAATTACTCCTAATAGTTCACATCATAATAGTGCTAGTTGATGAGAGTTACTTCGGGAGCAAAACAAAAAAAAAAGTAAAATCAAATTAATTTGGCTTATTCTCTTCTCTCAATTCCAATAGGGTGCAACTTGATCTAGTATGAACTATCGATCAGAACGTATATGGGTAGAACTTATAACGGGGTCTCAAAAAACAAGTAATTTCTGCTGGGCCTGTATCCTTTTTTTAGGTTCACTAGGGTTCTTATTGGTTGGAACTTCCAGTTATCTTGGTAGGAATCTGATATCCTTATTCCCGTCTCAGCAAATTCTTTTTTTTCCACAAGGAATCGTGATGTCTTTCTATGGGATCGCAGGTCTGTTCATTAGTTCCTATTTGTGGTGCACAATTTCGTGGAATGTAGGTAGTGGTTATGATCGATTCGATAGAAAAGAAGGAATAGTGTGTATTTTTCGTTGGGGATTTCCTGGAATAAATCGTCGCATCTTCCTTCGATTCCTTATGAGAGATATCCAATCGATCAGAATAGAAGTTAAAGAGGGTCTTTATCCTCGACGTGTCCTTTATATGGAAATCAGAGGCCAGGGCGCCATTCCCTTGACTCGGACTGATGAGAATTTTACTCCACGAGAAATTGAACAAAAAGCTGCTGAATTGGCCTATTTCTTGCGCGTGCCAATTGAAGTATTTTGAAATAAACTGAAGAGAATGAATGCTTTCTCAGTATGAGGGAAGGAACCCCCTTATTTAATATAACTTTAATATAACTGAAGTTTCTTCGGAACGTTCATTCGAGTAAAACATGTTAGATTCTATTTACCCCGTTCTGTTGGTAATCATTCCGTGGCCATAAAGCAGGCGGACGTATACGGAACAACCATAATAAGAAGCAATTTTGATCGACCAAAACTATTTTTTATGCATATCGAACTCAATTCTACTAGTAACAAGTCTAATAAGTATGTATTCATCACACATATCAGAGCACTTCGGAATACAGTACATAATTTCTTTTTTTAGGGCCAATACTTTGAATTGATACATTAGATACAGATGTATCATATCTCGTTAATTATCTTTCTTTTGTCAATCGATGTTTCTTTTTTGATCTTAGCTCTTTGATGACCAAACGCTTAGATTTCTCATAACTATCCGATTTCTCTCCCGTTTTGCCACCCATTTCGGATTTCATCATTAATATTCTTCAGAAATATCCCTTCAATTATTCCTGGGTTGAGGGTAGCCAGTGAAACATTTCGAAAAAATAATTGAGGGGAGTTCTTTCGTCTCGAAATCCAAATAATATTTATTATTTCAAGTGGTTCTTTTGGGCATTCATCGAAAGGACAAATGAGAATAGAATTGGTTCGAATTTGACCAACTGAGATATCTGGGAAAAATATTTGATTATTTCTTCATTTGAAACGGACCCTTATTCTATTTCTATATTCTTTTTAGATCCAAGGACTAAACAATTCAAAAAAAAAAAAGGAATAGATCCATAGGTTCCATACCTTGTTATAGAACTCATGCTTCATAGAAATATCGGATCAGATAGAGTCGGCGAATGAAGCGGGTTCATTAACAATTCACAGATTCAAAGTGTCAAAAAAGAAAGCATTGACTCCCCGCCCATATCTTGCATCTATAGTCTTTTTGCCCTGGTGGATCTCTCTCTCATTTAATAAAAGCCTGGAATCTTGGGTTACTAATTGGTGGAATACCGGACAATCCGAAACTTTTTTGAATGATATTCAAGAAAAGAACGTTCTAGAAAGATTCATAGAATTAGAACAACTATTCTTGTTGGATGAAATGATAAAAGAATACCCGGAGACACAGATACAAAAGCTTCGTATAGGAATCCACAAAGAGACGATACAATTGGTCAAAATTCACAATGAAGATCATATCCACATCATTTTGCATTTCTCGACAAATATAATCTGTTTTGCTATTCTAAGTGGTTATTCTATTCTGGGTAATGAAGAACTTGTCATTCTGAATTCGTGGGTTCAGGAATTCCTCTATAGTTTAAGCGACACAATAAAGGCTTTTTCTATTCTTTTATTAACCGATTTATGTATCGGATTCCACTCACCCCGTGGTTGGGAAATAATGATTGGTTTGGTCTACAAAGATTTTGGATTTGCTCATAACGATCAAATTATATCCGGTCTTGTTTCCACTTTTCCAGTCATTCTAGATACAATTTTGAAATATTGGATCTTCTATTATTTAAATCGTGTATCTCCTTCACTTGTAGTGATTTATCATTCAATGAATGAATGAAGAACTCATTTGATCTGCTGATATCAATCAAATCATGATGCTACTTCGTACATAAACAAACCATTTTGAAGCTTACTCACTCTTTATACTTCTACCCACCCAGGGGATTCCTCCTATATTTCAGTACAATTATTCCAGTATAATGGCAGAATCGTGGATAGGGAACTATACTAGCTACCTACCTAATTTATTGTAGAAATTTCCGGGATCAATGATTGGACCATGCAAAATAGAAATACCTTTCCTTGGGTAAAGGAAGAGATGACTCGATTCATTTCCGTATTGATCATGATATATGTAATAACGCGGACGTCTATTTCAAACGCATATCCCATTTTTGCGCAGCAGGGTTATGAAAATCCACGAGAAGCAACTGGGCGTATTGTATGTGCCAATTGCCATTTAGCTAATAAGCCCGTGGATATTGAGGTTCCACAAGCTGTGCTGCCTGATACTGTATTTGAAGCAGTTGTTCGAATCCCTTATGATATGCAACTGAAACAAGTTCTTGCTAATGGTAAAAAGGGGGCTTTGAATGTAGGGGCTGTCCTTATTTTACCCGAGGGATTCGAATTAGCTCCCCCCGATCGTATTTCTCCAGAGCTGAAAGAAAAGGTGGGCAATCTGTCTTTTCAGAGTTATCGCCCCACTAAAAGAAATATTCTTGTGGTGGGTCCTGTTCCTGGTCAGAAATATAGTGAAATCGTCTTTCCCATTCTTTCTCCGGACCCTTCTACTAAGAAAGACGTTCACTTCTTAAAATATCCCATATACGTAGGCGGGAACAGGGGAAGGGGTCAGATTTATCCCGATGGGAGCAGGAGTAACAATACAGTCTATAATGCTACAGCAGCAGGTATAGTAAGCAGAATAGTACGTAAAGAAAAGGGGGGATATGAAATAACCATAGTCGATGCATCGGATGGACACCAAGTGGTTGATATTATACCTCCAGGACCAGAACTTCTTGTTTCAGAGAGTGAATCCATCAAGCTTGATCAGCCATTAACGAGTAATCCAAATGTGGGTGGATTTGGTCAGGGAGATGCAGAAATAGTACTTCAAGATCCATTACGTGTCCAAGGTTTGTTGTTCTTCTTGGCATCTGTTATTCTAGCGCAAATCTTTTTGGTTCTTAAAAAGAA